AAGAGGTTGTATGTTACTAACTCAATCTATTTTTAGAAAAAGTATTCTATTACCTTTATTAATAATTACAAAAAATATTGGCCGTATACTCCTATTCCAACTTCCTGAATGGGCTGAGGATTTACAGGAATGGAATAGAGAGATACATCTTAAATGTACCTATAATGGTGTTCCATTATCCGAAACAGAATTTCCAAAAAATTGGTTGACAGACGGTATTCAGATAAAAATATTGTTTCCTTTCTGTCTGAAACCTTGGCGCAAATCCAAACTACGATCCTCTCAGAAAGATCTAATGAAAAAGAAAAAAGAAAAAGATGATTTTTGTTTTTTAACAATTTGGGGAATGGAAGCGGAACTTCCTTTTGGTCCGCCCCGAAAACGTCCTTCTTTTTTTAAACCCATTTTTAAGGAATTCAAAAAACAAATTGCAAAGTTTAAAAAGAAGTATTTTCGAGTTCTAACAGTTTTCAAAGAAAAAACAAAATTACTTCGAAAGGTTTCAAAAGAACTCAAAAAATGGGTTATCAGAGGTATTTTTTTTATAAAAAAAATAATCAAAGAACTTTCAAAAGTAAATCCAATTCTATTGTTTAGATTAAGAGAAGTAGAAGTATATAAATCGAGCGAACTTAAAGAAGAAAAAGATTCCATGATAAGCAATCAGAAAATTCACGAATCATTTAGTCAAATTGCATCTCCGAGTTGGGCAAATTCTCCATTGACAGAAAAAAAAACGAAGGATCTCACTGATAGAACAAGTACAATCCGAAATCAAATAGAAAGAATCTCAAAAGAGAAAAAAAAAGTAACTCGAAGAATAAAAAATCTTAGTCCTAACAAAACAAGTTATAATGCTAAAAGATTTGAAAAATGGCAAATATTAAAAAGAAGAAATGCTCGATTAATCTGTAAATTACCCTCCTTTTTAAAAATTTTCATTGAAAAAATCTACACAGATATATTTTTATCTATCATTAATATTCCCAGAATAAATACAGAACTTTTTCTTAAATTAACAAATCAATTTATTGATAAATTGATTTACAATAATGAAAGAAAACAAGCAAAAATTAATACAAAAAAGAAAACTCCAATTTCGTTTATTTCGGCTATAAAAAAGCCACTTGATAAGATTAGTAATATTAAAGCAAATTCACGTATTTTTTATGACTTATCCTACATGTCACAAGCATATGTATTTTACAAATTATCACAAATCCAAATTAGTAACTCGGTAAAATCTGTTGTTCAATATCAAAGAATACCCCCTTTTCTTAAGTCTAAAATAAAGGATTCTTTTGAAAGACAAGGAATGGTTCATTCGAAATTAGCAAATAAGAAACTTCCGGGCTATGAAACGAATCAATGGAAAAACTGGTTAAAAGGTCATTTTCAATACCATTTATATCAGATCAGATGGTCTAAATTAATACCAGAAAAATGGCGAAATAGAGTTCGCCAGCGTTGTATAGCTAAAAAGGAAAATTTAAGCAAGCAGCATTCATATGAAAAAGACCTATTAGTTGGTTCCAAAAAACAATCTGAAGTAGATTTATTATCTAATGAAAAAGATAATTTTCGAAAATACTATAGATATAATCTTTTATCATATAAATTTATAAATTATGAAAATAAAACGGAATGCTTTTTTTATAGACCTCCCTTTCAAGGAAATAAGAAGCAAGAAATTTCTTATACTTATAACAGGTCTAAAAAAGACCTTTTTGATATACGGAGGAACATCCCTATTCCAAATGATCTAGGGCAGGTTGATATTCCATATATGGAAAAACCTGCTGATAGAAAATATTTTGATTGGAAAATTTTTAATTTTTATCTTAGACAAAAAGTCGATATTGAGGCCTGGATCATAATTGATACCAATAGGTATCAAAATGCTCACATTCGTACTAACAACTCTCAAATAATTTCTAAAAAAGATCTTTTTTATCTTATGATTCCAGAAACCAATTCACCAAATTCCCACAAAGGGTTTTTTGATTGGATGGGAATGAATGAAAAAATGCTAAAGCGCCCTATATCGAATCTGGAATTTTGGCTCTTCCCAGAATTTGTGTTACTTTATAAGGCATATAAAATGAAACCTTGGTTTATACCAAGCAAATTACTTCTTTTAAATTTAAATAGTAGTAAAAATATTAATGAAAAGAAAAAGATAAATTTGTTGATAGCATCGAATAAAAAGCATCGAAATGAAGAAGAAAAAGAACCCATAAGCCAAGGAGATCGCCGATTCGTTCTCTCACAACAAAAAGATATTGAAGAAAATTATGCAAGCTCGGACATGAAAAAGGGGAAAAAGAAAAAACAATACAAAAGCAATACAGAAGCAGAACTAGATTTCTTCCTGAAACATTATTTGCTTTTTCAATTGAGATGGGACGCAACTTTGAATCAAAGAATGATCAATAATATCAAGGTCTATTGTCTCCTGCTTAGACTGATAGATCCAAGAAAAATGACTATATCCTCCATTCAAAAGAGAGAAATGAGTTTGGATATAATGTTGATTCAAAAGAATTTAACTCTCTCAGAATTGATGAAGAAAGGAGTATTGATTGTAGAACCACTTCGTCTGTCTGGCAAAAAAGATGGACAATTTATTATGTACCAAACCATAGGTATTTCGTTGCTTCATAAGAGTAAGCATCAAATTAATCAAAAATATCAAGAGGAAAGATATGTTTCTAAGAAAAATTTGGATGAAACTATTTTACCACATCAAAGAATAACCGAAAATAGAGACAAAAAGCATTTTTATTTACTTGTTCCGGAAAATATTTTATCGTTTAAACGCCGTAGAAAAGTGAGAATTCAAATTTGTTTCAATTCAAAGAATAGAAATTATATAGATAGAAATCTAGTATTTTGGAATGAAAAGAAGGTAACAAACAGCAGCCAAGTTTCACATGACAATAACCATCTTGATAGAGAGAAAAATAAATTAATGAAATTAAAGCTCTTTCTTTGGCCTAATTATCGATTAGAAGATTTAGCTTGTATGAATCGTTATTGGTTTGATACCAATAATGGCAGTCGTTTCAGTATGTTAAGAATACATCTGTATCCGCGATTGAAATTCTGTGAATAAGAAACTTTTTCTATATATCCTAGATCCTATTTGTATATACCCTATAATATAATTTATAGGGTATATGAAAGTAAACAAATATACAGATCACGTGCTTTTCTTGTCTCACATCTCATTCTAGTATCCAATATGAAATGACTATGAATAAGATCTCAATTAGATCTCGAAATGAATCAACAGAAACTTCTGAATTTTAGGTCTAAATTCTTCGATGCGAAAATGTACCAATCGTTTTCTATTCCTATCTAAATCGAATTTGAAATTCGATTGATTGGTTTGAATTCAGAAAATTAGGAGTTATTTGGATTAAATTATTGTATATACCACATACAAATTAATAGCATTATTATTACTGATCGGTAAAATCCATATCTGTACAAGGAAAAAGGGGAATTTTTTTATGGTAAAAAATTCAGTAATTTCGATTATTTCTCAAAAAGAAAACGAAGAAAATAGGGGGTCTGTTGAATTTCAAGTATTCAGTTTCACCACTAGGATAAGGAGACTTACTTCACATTTGGAATTGCACAAAAAAGACTTTTCATCTCAGAGAGGTTTGCGTAAAATTTTGGGAAAACGTCAACGACTACTAGCCTATTTGTCAAAAAGAAGTAGAGGACGCTATAAAGAATTAATTGATAAGTTGGATATTCGAGAAATAAAAACTCGTTAATTTGAAGCATGATACCATTTGATGAGCTTAGTCGTTTAAATTTTAATGAACTTCTTTTTACTTTCAGAAATGCATGGAAGACTGACTCGGGAAAAACTTATGATTACACCAATTACAAGAAACGACCTTATGATAGTGAATATGGGGCCTCACCACCCATCAATGCATGGTGTTCTTCGACTGATCGTTACTCTCGATGGTGAAGATGTTATTGACTGTGAACCTATATTAGGTTATTTACATAGAGGAATGGAGAAAATTGCGGAAAATCGAACAATTATACAATATTTGCCTTATGTAACACGTTGGGATTATTTAGCTACGATGTTTACAGAAGCAATAACCGTAAATGGACCTGAACAGCTAGGCAATATTCAAGTACCTAAAAGGGCTAGCTATATTAGAGCTATTATGCTGGAGTTGAGTCGTATCGCTTCCCATTTGTTATGGCTTGGCCCTTTTATGGCAGATATTGGGGCACAGACCCCCTTTTTCTATATTTTTCGAGAACGAGAATTGATATATGACCTATTCGAAGCTGCTACCGGTATGCGCATGATGCATAATTATTTTCGTATCGGAGGGGTCGCTGCTGATCTACCTTATGGCTGGATAGATAAATGTTTGGATTTTTGCGATTATTTTTTAACTGGGGTTGCTGAATATCAAAAGCTTATTACCCGAAATCCTATTTTTTTAGAACGAGTTGAAGGCGTAGGTATTATTGGCGGAGAAGAAGCACTAAATTGGGGTTTATCGGGGCCAATGCTACGAGCTTCCGGAATACAATGGGATCTTCGTAAAGTTGATCGTTATGAGTGTTATGACGAATTTGATTGGGAGATTCAATGGCAAAAAGAAGGGGATTCATTAGCTCGTTATTTAGTACGAATCGGTGAAATGACAGAATCTATAAAAATAATTCAACAAGCCTTGGAAGGAATTCCAGGGGGGCCCTATGAGAATTTAGAAAGCCGGCGCTTTGATAGAATAAAAGACCCTGAATGGAATGATTTTGAATATCGATTTATTAGTAAAAAGCCTTCTCCCACTTTTGAATTATCCAAGCAAGAACTTTATGTAAGAGTCGAATCACCAAAAGGAGAATTGGGAATTTTTCTGATCGGAGATCAGAGTGTTTTTCCTTGGAGATGGAAAATCCGACCGCCGGGGTTTATCAACTTGCAAATTCTTCCGCAGTTAGTTAAAAGA